AAAATGAAAAAACTACCATTAAAGCAGCCCAAGCGAGACTTACTAGCTCCATGTGAATTATGTCCCCTATCTCTATGATAGAATTATTCGATTATTGCTCCCTAATAATAGTGGAATCAATGGTGCAGAGTCAAAAAGGGATTCTCACCGAAGACTGTTGAGGAACCAATTTCATAAATCCACTTCTAACAAATTCCTCTATGATTTCGAATCGGCAAAGACTAAAGACAAGTAAAATAGGCTCGAAATACTAAGGCCCACTATTTTATTACTTTTTTAGGTAATAAAGTATAATCTAGATCGATCGCTATCTATGTCAAATAGTCAGGCGACACCCAGATTTGAACTGGGGAAAAAGGATTTGCAGTCCCCCGCCTTACCGCTCGGCCATGTCGCCAAAATCATCCAAAAACCTTTTCATAGGAACTATAGATTTTTATAACATATCTTACCTACAGGGACTCTAGAGCGTTATAACATATATTAGTCCCTCTAAACTCCAGACCGGAATCATAGAATTATCAGTAAATTATCACACTTCAATTTTCATTGAAGAAAAAATAGGTAAAAATGTCTCTCTTCTCTACAGAGGATTTTTTGAACAAAGGGTTGCCGGGGATTCGAACCCAGAACTAGTCAGACGGAGTCGAGAATTTTACCGGTAAAATAAGTCCCCATGGACGTTGACAGGCTGTGCTAGTTGTTTTAGATAGGGAATGACTAATGATGCTAATATCGCACCTATTACCGCACCTGACGTATATCTATTTAATTACATATATATATATATAATTAAATATATAAAAAATTGGCCAGACCATTTGAAATAATTTTGTAAAACCCAGGGAGGGGATTATGGAACATATCGTGTTTATGAAGAGAACTGATTCGGTTGTTGGGGTCGGACTCTATTCTGGATTTCGACCTACATTGGGAATTTTGGTACAACGAGGTAAGTGCATTTCGCTCTATAATGGGCTTCTACATCTACCGAAAAGGAAATACCTTTGTTATACTAACGGGGGAATACTACCCTCGGATAACAACGCCAGGGACGTCTACGAAATGTTTTGCGTAATCTGCCTTGCAATGGGGCCTCGCGGGATCGTATCTACTGTCTTGAAAAAATACGCGTCGCGGAATGGCAGCGCCTCGGGGAGTCTCATCGACTTTGCCAAAGCCGAAGGAGCCAACTGGCTTTGGAAAAGAAAAAATTTTTTTTTAAGAAATGCAAACTGTATTCGCGCAACAAAAGCTTGTCTTTGGGCCGAACTTCAATGCGCGCTGCTAGAAAGAACAAACGAAACGCAGTATGATATCAGGGTTGGGTTTTGGTCTGGCGCCTGGAAACGTTTCCTCTTCGCAGAACCGGCCCCTGCTTCCAACTTAGATTGGGTCGCTCGCGAATCTCTACGAGATGCTATACGAACCAACCTAAGAAACAAACCAGACGCCATTCGAGAATATGTACCACATGTACATGCTTGGCTGCGAGTACGTAGGGAATTTCTACAGATGCTCGAAGTACTAGACACGTGCGATAAACAATATCAAAACTATCGCGCAGACTTTCTCATCGTGCGGATGAAAAAACAATTGCGAGACCTTTATTGGTTCTTGCTCCGCTACGACGACTTTAGAAACTCCCATTTAGACCTTCTCAACGAAGAGCAATTTGTATCCGTATGTTTGGACCTTGTCGGCGAAGAGGCGTTTATCGAATGGTGTTTGGAAATGCATGATGCCGAAGAGTAATTTATAGAATAATGTTTGGAAATTTAGGCCGAAGAATAGTAATTTATAGACTTGGCTTTGGACTTTCTCGACGAAGAAGACGCCGAACAAAACACAAGAAAGAACCCTCTCGAAAATATGTCGATATTTTATTATAATGAAACACTATAATAAAATATCGACCTAAATAACAAGTAAATCAATGGCGTAATTATATTTTTCTCATAAGAAAAATGAGATCAAAAAAATCAGCATGAAAGTCGGGGACGTTCCGTGGTAGATTGCCGGTAACATTTAGAGGTACCGGGGTTGAAAGGTCCAAGCCCTTTCGCCCCACCACATACTCATTCCCTTGTATGGAAAGGGGTTGTTATTCTATTCCACCTCTTAGAAAGAACTTACATCAATTGGCTTCAAATTTCATGTTATTCCGGAATCGTAAATAGACGATCAATTCCATCATTGCTAGATCATCTATCTAATTCGATGAAGACTACGCCAATAATGTAATAGGATTTTTGATAAATGGGAAATTAAATAAAAATGCTCCGAGATAGAAATGAGGGAATGTTTACAATACCTGGGTTTCATCAGATCCAATTTGAAGGATTTTGCAGGTTCATTGATCAGGGTTTACCCGAAGAACTTTCTAACTTTCCAAAAATTGAAGATACAGATCAAAAAATTGAATTTCAATTATTTGTGGAAACATATCAATTGGTCGAACCATTGATAAACGAAAGAGATGCTGTGTACGAATCACTTA